TTAAGTATCATTAAAATCAAAATAGTTCTTTTTCTCATTGAAAAATTGATTATCCATTTTTTTGGCAATAAAATAACCGCTCGTTACTAGTAATCTGTGTCGCTCTCACTATATTCCATATCCATGTGGATATTCAGTATATCATTCGTGTTTCTGTTACAACACAACGAATAGAGTGTTCTTATAAAACTAGTAAGAATATGTATGCCATACACTTTGCTGGGATTGTAGTTCAATCGGTCAGAGCACCGCCCTGTCAAGGCGGAAGCTGCGGGTTCGAGCCCCGTCAGTCCCGAACTAGGATCCGATGAATTGATAAATTCATCTCTCCATTTTCTGTGAAAGGGGGGACAGGTAGCAAGATCTAATCCCCAGCGGGGATCCTTATTTCTTTTGTTTTTCGTTTCGCATTTATCATCAGACAAGTACGGGAATTTAAATTTCTTTCACTAATACCGATTGATAAGGGGAGACATATGTAAGTTGGTACAATCGGTGGCATTACTATATTCAGTATTTTAATAGATACCATACTCGTCTGACTTTCTTTTTCAATTGTTCTTGAACAATGAAATGGAATATAGTTCCCCTATTTTTACCGGGAGTACATACACAAATTGTATTCGTTTATTGTACGATACACAATGAACTTAACATAATTACCTCGACTTTGTTTGTGTATCCTCAATTACTAATTGGAAACAATCTATCTATTCTCATGCAAATTGCACACTGAATTTTTGATGTATGCGTTCTAGTCTCAATCCAAGAAAGAAGAAGAGATACTATACTAATAAAATAAAAGACCAAGCAACGCCCCTTTTTAGTAAATTTGTTGGAATATTAGATCTTTTCCACTTAAGACCCGTCCTTTTTTCCATTTCACTTCTACTGTTTGGATCTGTGTGACCCATAGAATACCGGTCATATTCATATAATATCTCATAATTGTATGTATAAGTATAAGGAAAGAGAGTTGTATAAGGAAGACAAAGACAGTAGGTTATGGAAAAGAAAAAAAAGTGGAAAAAAGGATGAAAAATTCAATGGAATTCCTGATCCAATAAAGAATCCCATTTCGGATTTAGTATGGATAAAATAAAAGATTTTCTTATGTTATACTATTCAATTCTCGACGATGAATCGATTTGATAGATCAGATATTGTTATTCATAATATTGATCCGATTCAGTATCATCAGAATTCAATTCATCCCATTGAATTGACAGGAGTAAAATTTCTTATCTCTATGGGATTAGATCCCGAGTTATTGCGAAGTAAAAAAAACAATGAGATTATGGAAGTCAATATTCTCGCATTTATTGCTACTGCGCTGTTCATTCTAGTTCCTACTGCTTTTTTACTTATCATCTACGTAAAAACAGTCAGTCAAAATGATTAATTTAACTGAAACTTGTTTGGATTATTAGTTCTTATCAATGATTGAAGAAATAAAAGAAAGGGATTAAAACTCCAAGTTTTAAACGAAATGATTTGGCTGGAATCATAACTATCTGAGATAGTGTGGTAGAAAGAACTATATATAATATAGTTCTTTCTACCACACTAGATAGTATTGTATATTTTTATCATATAAATTTATTATCATATAAATAGTATGATCATTAAATAGTATGATCATATAAATTTTATCATATAAAGTTGTATACAGATATGGTTTTATATAGATCAATTTACAATATGTATATATATTAGATGTACATCTAATACATATACATCGAAATAGCAGTCTAATTCTATTTCTTTTTTTTCGCTACATCTACTTGTATGGGTTTCGATCAATCCAAAATAATCCAAGGCCAACTCTTCTAATTCCTAGGCTTCTTATTCTTATAACTTATAACTTAATATATAGATTTATATTAATAATTAGATTTATATATAATATATATTTATTTATATATAATATAATAAACTAAACTAAATATATATAAGTCCCGAGATATATATAAGTCCCGAGATCCATCGAAAAAATCAATGGAGGAAAAATAGTATGGGTATGGGCATATATTAACTATATAAAATAAAAATAAAATAAAACGAAACCGAGGAATTTTTTTTTTTTAGTTTCGCAAAACGATCAATTAAACGATTGATACAATTCGATCACTCAATCGATTATTCAATTAGTAGTACCCCTAGAGTCCACTTCTTCCCCATACTACGAGTGAGAGGGAAAATGTAAAGACTACCATTAAAGCAGCCCAAGTGAGACTTACTATATCCATGTGAATTATGTCTCCTATCTCTATGAAGGAATTATTTCATTATTGATTATTGATCAATAATCATAGTGGAATCAATGGTGCAGAGTCAAAAGAAAATAGGATTCTGACTTAAGGCTATTGATGAACTAATCCAATGAATCTACTCGTAACAAGTTCCTATATTATAAAATTTCTGGTAGAATCGGGAAGCATTAAGCACAAATACGATACACACACCTTTTATTTGGAAATAGCAAAGGAATGCTCCTAATGGAACATGTAGAAATAGTAAGACCTATTGTTTGTTACCTTTCTTTCATAAGCAAAAGACGTCAAAATATACCATCAAGATAGATAACCATCTATCAGATACCTCTATTTTATTTTATTTGATCTAAGGCTTACGTCTTTCTTTCTGTGAAAGAATGGAATGGTAAGACACCACCACCATTATTACATACATTCTCTTTTTTGTAATCCCCTACACGGGCAAAGAATTTTTTTTTTTTCAATTTTTCTTTTTACTCTATAGAGCCGCCCAACCATGTTGATTGAATGTTTGAGTACTCAAAGCCTCTCGTGAGTTCAGTCCTTTCCACAACTTCTAAATTGATTTCCCATCAACCTATTCTATTCAATCTAATTCCAGACAGAGTCAGTAGACACTATTTTAGTATTTAGTATAGGTAGTGTAAGATAATTAGGAAGTCTTGATAGTCTTTCGTATAATCTCTTCTTCAATCCTAGGAGCAAAAATGGAGTGTCCTTTAGGAACCTTTGGATACTAAGATTTCCGACCTCTTACTTTCGTAGTTCTGAATCCCAGAATTGACTCTCACTATTTATTTGATTCAATTGATATCATAAATCAAATAAATGTCCGAATCAATCATTAATAAGTAAGGGTTACTTCATACCTATTGGTACCGGTTTGGACCGGTACCCAGAACCCAGATTTTGAGAAAAAAAATTTACAGTTTTTTTATAGAATTCTGGATTCTAAAAATCAAGTATCGACAGGCCTAGTCGTTTGCCTCTGCTTCTTGCGGGGCAAGAATTTGTCGAGTTAGATCAGCAGAATAAGAAATTTCAAGTCTTTTGTTGATCAGGCGACACCCGGATTTGAACTGGGGATAAAGGATTTGCAGTCCCCCGCCTTACCACTTGGCCATGCCGCCAAATCTGATCCAAAAAAATGGATAATATTTTGATCCATCCATATTCTATTACTAATTTTTTTTTGATCTTGAATCCCATTGTACTTATCCCTTTTCAAAAATTAATCCCTATTTTTTATTGGATCCAGTTTAGATTATTCTCTTCGATTGATTGTATCTCAAAAGACACACTGCTTAAAAACTTCCCTTCTCCTTCTATTGAAAAGAGAAAAAATAGATTTCCGGTCACAGACCGAAAAATTCAGGGCAAATTTGAACCATTAACTATTTTTACTTTAGAATTAGTGAACGGTTCTTAAATTTGTATCTCAAATTGTATTTCTTTAATGGTATAACAAAATCAAATTGATTTACGACTAATCAGTATCAATTATTTTCAATAATCAATCCTTTTCAATTTCAATTATAACAAAATATATGTGTATATGTAAACCCCAGAACAGAAATTGTTACACAGATACCGAATTGGGGCTTTCTCTTATGTACATATCCCTATAGAGAATTTTCGTGCTTAAATTTTTCATTGAATATTTTGAATAGAAAATAGGAATTATGATATAGTGCGACCTGACTTCTGTTGCCACAAGTCAAATTACGATAAAAGATGCGATATGCGGATAGGTATATCGGCATGTACTTAATAAATACTACTCCTATTACTATTACGCAATTCAACCGTATTCTATCTATAAATTCTACTACCAAAAAGAATCCGCGAATTCTTTTTTGAACATTAAAGTGTGCTAAAAAAAGGAAATTCTATACTGCTCCTGATTATTCTGTCTTTATCTCATTCATAAAGAGCAGATTGAATCTTGAATCCATTTTTTTTTTGGTACCCAATCTGATCGTAATATCATAATAATAGGTAGAAATTGGATCAATTTTTATATTCTATACAAGACTCCATAAGTAGAAGTGATAGAATTTTTTTTCCAGGAATGTTTTATCAATTCATTTCCATTTGTACTTGTCGCAAATTCGAACTTGCGTCGAAAATGCTCTTCATTCCTCCGTCTCGTTTCCGTTCATACGTATGAAATACATTACATTACATATATTATATGGTACATTACATATATTATATGGAGTTGGCTGAAATTTCATGTGATTCAGTAAACAGAATGTACATTCCATCATTGCTAGATCGATCCGTATGGTTCGATGAATAGTGAGTCAATAATGGGATTTTTTCGATAAACAGGAAACTTAAGATTAAGATGCTCCGGAATGGAAATGAGGGAATGTCCACAATACCTGGATTTAGTCAGATTCAATTTGAGGGATTTTGTAGATTCATTAATCAGGGCTTGACGGAAGAATTTCATAAATTTCCAAAAATTGAAGATCAAGAAATTGAATTTAAATTATTTGTGGAAACATATAAATTGGTAGAACCCTTGATAAAAGAAAGAGATGCTGTGTATGAATCACTCACATATTCTTCTGAATTATATGTACTCGCGGGACTAATTTGGAAAACCGGTAGAGATATGCAAGAACAAACCGTTTTTATTGGAAACATTCCTCTAATGAATTCCCTAGGAACCTTTATAGTAAATGGAATATACAGAATTGTGATCAATCAAATATT